TCAGTAATTAAACCTTCGTGAATTAATTTTTGTTCTTTCATTCCAGGTAACCCCCTTGAAGTATCAACTAATGGAGGAGGAGTGATAGTAGACAATCCGTCTTTCCTCTCTTTTTCCAAATAGCAAGTTACGGATCAAATTCGGATACCAGAAGGATCACCATATATAATACAAAATTTCTCCCCCAATTCCTTCTAGTCGAGCTTCTCGATCTGTCATTATACCTCGAGAAGTAGAAAGAATTACGATACCCATTCCACCTAAAATCCTAGGAATTCGTTGATAGTTGGAATAGATTCGTAGACCGGGTCGACTGATACGCTTTAAAATATTTCGATATGTTCCCTTCCTATTCCTTCTATGTCGCAGGGTTGAAACCAAAAAATATTTGTTGTTTTCCCGATGTTTCCTAACGTTTTCAATAAACCCTTCTCGTAGAAGTATTTTAACAATGTTTTCGGTGATATTAGTAGATGTTATTCGAACCGTTCCCTTTTTATCCATGTTAGCATTTCTTATAGAAGTTATTATATCGGCAATAGTGTCCCTACCCATGACGAACTAGAATTCTTGGTGCCTCACAGTTTTGATATAATCAACATGTTCCACTTTTTTTTTTTTTTTTTTTATTTTTCTTATTTATTTATGAATTAGTAAAGGTATATGCGTGAGACACAATCTACTAACGTGATCTATTTCAGATACCTTACTACACTCCATACTCTATTATGGTCTCATCTACTCGTATTTATATATTTATAAGACTTCAGGAGCTAATGAGACTATTTTAGTGAAACTCAACTGTCTCAATTCCCGAGCGATCGCTCCAAAAACTCGAGTTCCTTTTGGATTTCCTTCTTGATCAATGACAACTGCTGCATTGTCATCATATCGTATTATCATACCGTTGTCACGTTTGAGTTCTTTACATGTACGCACAATTACAGCTCTGATCACTTCTGATCTTTCGAGAGGCATATTGGGCACTGCTTCTTTGATTACAGCAACAATAACGTCACCAATATGAGCATATCGCTGATTACTAGCTCCTATGATTCGAATACACATCAATTCTCGAGCCCCGCTGTTGTCTGCTACATTCAAATGGGTCTGAGGTTGAATCATATCATTTTTTGAATCTGCTCTTTCAATGCAAAGGGCAAAGGAAAAAGAGAGAAATATTGTCTTCCCAGAAATCAAAAAATCTGCGATTGTATTTTTCATCACAAATACCCTTCAAATACCTATCACGCGATAATGAATTGAGTTCGTATAGGCATTTTGGACGCAGCTATTGAAATAGCTGCTCTGGCTACAGTTTCTGATATTCCGCCCATTTCATAAAGTATTCGACCTGGTTTAACGACAGATACCCAATATTCGGGAGATCCTTTCCCCGAACCCATGCGTGTTTCGGTAGGTCTTACTGTAACGGGTTTGTCGGGAAATATACGTACCCATATTTTTCCACCGCGGCGCGCATACCGTGTCATTGCCCGTCGTCCTGCTTCTATTTGTCTAGATGTGATCCAAGCGGGTTCAAGTGCCTGAAGAGCGTATTTACCGAAACAAATATGATTGCCTCGATAAGATATTCCCTTCATTCTTCCTCTATGTTGTTTACGGAATCTGGTTCTTTTGGGGTTCTAGTTGATGGTTTTTTCTCAATACCATCTCTACTGCAGAACCGGACATGAGAGTTTCTTCTCATCCAGCTCCTCGCGAATGAAACGATTCAATAATATTACAGATGCACATGTATTTATTTAATGAATAATACACGGACGGATTTATTGATATTTAATCTGTCACACAGCAATCCGTATATCTTGTATATTATCTTGTATATATAGCTAGACGTATATTTCTATTTATATGGGATAATGCCTTTCTTTTGAAAATGAATTCTTGACCTTTACCGAATCCGTCAAAATATTGCAATCCAATAATGGCTTCGCGGGCGAATATTGACTCTTTCCTTACTTTCTTCATTTGTAGGTTGAACCTATGACCTATCAGAATAAATCAATTGGTTCCTGGTTGATTCCGCCATCCCACCCAATGAATCATTAGGATTTGTTTTTAATAGAATCTTCTGCAGTCACAGGTTCCGTCGTTCCCATAGCTTTTCATTAATGGCTAGGCCTGAACTATGCAATGGAGCTCCTAATGAAATTCGTTCCCGAGCCAATCTCCTCAGTCTCTATTGACTCGAGGCTCTTTATTATTTGTATTTTTCTTATGAACCTTATTCATCTAATTACTAATTATGGACGAATCAGTATTGATGCTTTATCACACTGCTTTTTATGATAATGATGTGATTGATAGACCATACATATTGGAATCATATATCATAGAGATTCTCCTTCTCTCTTTCTCTCGCCCTTCCATTTACCCACATCCTTCTATTTTCCTTTCCCTTTCCAAGCCATAAATGGACTTTTCCTTTATGGAAAAAAAAAGATTTCAGTTGTTACAACTATATGATCGATACATCATATAGTGACTGGTTCCTTGGATCTCGATAATACAAAGCAATGAGTTGGTTACTAGTTCTTATAGTTATTAGTTAGGGGCTGGTCTGTTTTTTTTTTTTTTTGAATCCCAACTCTAAAGAAAAAACCAACGAGTCACACACTAAGCATAGCAGTTCTACCAAATGGTCAATCGAATTTTTATTCAACCCTATAGAATTAGAATTGCTCATTTTTCATTTTTTTTTTTTATTGAAGTGAAAAGGAATAGTTTGTAGTTTTTGTTCTATCGCGGAATAGAATGGCAAGCAAAGGAGGGACCATTATTTCTCGTCTACAAATATCCAAATTTTGATGCCCAATATTCCATAGGCGGTTTGAACTGGATAGGAACAATGATCAATTTTAGCTCGAATGGTTTGTAGGGGAACCCTACCTTCTCTGATCCATTCGACACGTGCAATTTCTTTTCCGTCGATACGCCCTGCAATTTCCACTTGAATTCCTTTTGTGTCTGCTTCTTCAGTTAATTCAATAGCTTTTTTCATTGCCTTTCGAAACGAAACTCGATTCTTTAATTGTAGAGCTATATATTCTGCAAGAATATTAGGTTGTCCATAAGGTTTTGCAACTCTTGTAATAGCAATGTTAAGTCTCCGGTTCACAGAATGAAACCCCTTTTGTACATTGATCTGTAATTCTTTGATTCCTCGTGTTTGGCCTTCTATTAACAAGTTTTGGAATCCAATATAGATTATGACCTGGATCAGATCCATTTTTTTTTGAATCTCTATATGTGCAATTCCAATTCCTTCGAAACTTGAGGATATTCTTATATTTTTTTGTAAATATATCTTGATACAATCCCGTATTTTTTCATCTTCCTGTAGACCTATGTAATAACTTTTTGGTTGTGCGAACCAAAGGGAACGATGACTTTGGGTTTCCCCAAGTCGGAAACCAAGTGGATTTATTTTTTGACCCATCTTTTTTTTCTCTCTCTCTTTCTTTCTCTATATATCTTTCTATTATAGGATCTCTCCATACATTTTTTGTTTCTAAAAATATATCCTGATCCGTTTTCTTTTTAGATCTATCCTTCAATACAATAATTATATGACAAGCGAGTCTTTCTATTGGATAACTACGTCCTCTAGCCCGGGGTTTGAACTTTTTCACGATAGTACCCCCATGGACTTCGGCTTTACTAATGACTGAATCAGCTTCGTTGAAACTTTTATTGTGACTAGCATTTGCTGCTGCAGAATAAACCAGTTTAAAAATGGGATAAAATGCTCGATAAGGCATGAGTTCCAGTAACATAAGTGTTTTCTCATAGGAATGTCCACGAATTTGATCAATGACTCTTCGTGCTTTGTGAGCAGACATAGATACATGTTGAGCTAAAGCTTGTACTTGTGTGCTCGAGCTCCTCTTCATCTTCTGCTTTTTCAAGGTCTTCTTCCACTTTCTCCACTTTGACATAAGGTTCACCTCCCACCAATGAACGACGAGCACCTACTTTTATTTTCTTTTTTATTTTATTAAAGGAGAGATCTAGTATCGTTTCTCGCATGTCCCCGGAAAGTCAGAGTAGGTGCGAATTCTCCCAATTTGTGACCCACCATACGATCTGTTATATAAATAGGTATATGTGCCTTTCCATTATGAACGGCAATTGTATTGCCGATCATTGTGGGTATAATGGTAGATGCCCGGGACCAAGTTCCTATTATCTCTTTTTCCTCTCTCATGTTGAGCTTCTCCATTTTTGCCAATAAATGATTATCTACAAAAGGATTTTTTTTTAGTGAACGGGTCACGGCCGATTACTCCTTATTTTTTTTTTGACTGAATTTTCTCTATAAGAGGTAGAATAGAATAACCCGGTTGAAGCGTAATGATCATACGTCTGTAATGCATTTCCCATAATAGGTCTCATTCTTCTACCCTTTCCCGGGAGTCGATGACTATTTATAGCTATTACTTTGACGCCAAAGAAGAGTTCGACCCAATGCTTTATTTCTGTCCTAGTTGATCCTGATTCGACATTAGAAGTATATTGATTGTTCCCCAATAACCGAATACTCTTTTCTGTAAAGACTGCATATTTGATTCCATCCATAAATCCACTTTCTTCCCCACGAGTTCCAGTATCGATAAGAATTCTAGTTCTTACTCTTCATATGTTATGGTTGGTATGAATATACCATACCAATTCGTTATGTATGGATGATGAGATTCCATTGATACAGAGCCAATTCCAATAGACTTATTGAATATTCCCGTTGGCCTGCATCCAGCAGGAATTGAACCTACGAATTCGCCAATTATGAGTTGGGCGCTTTAACCATTCAGCCATGGATGCTTCGCGGGGGTCATTGTACATTGTGAATGACCCAATTCCAATTGAATTGGATTCCTTAGGAGGAATCAATGAGAGGACATCAATTCAAATCCTGGATCTTCGAATTGAGAGAGATCAAGAATTCTCACTATTTCTTAGATTCATGGACCAAATTC